TATTTTGGGAATAAGAATACTTTCCCTGGCTTTACTCTTTACACTATATCCATTGATAAAAAAAAATAGAATAAAAAAAACTTTTTCTTTTCATGCTTTTTCTCTTAAATCAAAAAAATAAGCAATTCTATAGGTTTGAATAAAAATTTGATTGATGATTTCATATAATTGCTATGCTTAGTGTGCGACTCGTTGGTTTTTTTTTATAGGATAGAATTCCAAAAAAATGGACAGACCCCTACTGTGAACTAATAACTATATAACTAATAACCAACTCATCGTTTCACATTATCTGGATACAAAAAAGCAGTCAAGATATGATATATTGGTCATATCATTGTAGCAACTGAAATCTTTCTTACATAAAGAAAAAAAATAAATCTGATTATGATATAAAAAAAGTATGCAGATAAAGGAAAGGTTGAGAGAAAGAAAGAAAAAGAATATCAATGATATAGGATTCCAATATATGTAAGGTTTATGAGTCATCTCATAAAAGGCAGTGTAATAAAGCATCAATACTGATTCATCCATAAGTATATGAATCTATTCATAGAAAAAAATAAAGAGCCTCGAGCCAATAAAGACTAAAAAGATTGACTCAAGAACAAATTTCATGAGGGGCTCCATTGTAGAATTCAAACCTAACCATTAATTACGAAGCGACGGGAACGATGGAACCTATGAATACGTAAGATTCTATTGAAAAATGAATCCTAATAATTCATTAGGTAGGATGGCGGAACGAACCAGGGACCAATTCATTTATTCCGAGAATTCATGAGCTAACCCTACAACTAAAATAGATATTGAAAGAGTAAATATTCGCCCGCGAAGGTTTTTATTAGATTACTCAATCTTGTTCGATCCAATATAATAATATGATCAAAGGCAAAACAAAATAAAGATTCGTTAGAAAAAAACCACATTATCTCACTATCTAGAAATAGAAATAATTATCTAGAAAAAAAAAATACATGTTTAAGTATATATCCAAACAAGATATAGAAATTTCTAATAGATTAGATGAAATCTCAAAGAATCCATGATTCCGTATATTTTCATAAAATTCTCAAATTCGAATCGTTTCATTCGCGATGAGCCGGATGAGAAGAAACTCTCATGTCCGGTTCTGTAGTAGAGATGGAATTGAGAAAGAACCATCAACTATAACCCTAAAAGAACCAGATTTCGAAAACAACATAGAGGAAGAATGAAAGGAATATCTTATCGAGGTAATCGTATTTGTTTCGGTAAATATGCTCTTCAGGCACTTGAACCCGCTTGGATCACATCTAGACAAATAGAAGCAGGGCGACGAGCAATGACAAGAAATGTGCGCCGTGGTGGAAAAATATGGGTACGTATATTTCCAGACAAACCAGTTACGGTAAGACCTACGGAAACACGTATGGGTTCGGGTAAAGGATCTCCCGAATATTGGGTAGCTGTCGTTAAACCAGGTCGAATACTTTATGAAATGGGCGGAGTAGCAGAAAATATAGCCAGAAAGGCTATTTCAATAGCGGCGTCCAAAATGCCTATACGAACTCAATTTATTATTTCGGGATAGGAACGTAGAACCAAAGAAAAGAAGTCTTGGGGATAAAAAAAAATTGCAGGTTTCTTTTTGACAAACAATATTTCTTTTTTTTTTTACTTCGCCCTTTGGATTAACATTGAAAGAACAGATTCAAAAATGATATGATTCAACCTCAAAGCCATTTGAATGTAGCGGATAACAGCGGGGCCCGAGAATTAATGTGTATTAGAATCATAGGAGCTAGTAATCGCCGATATGCTCATATCGGTGACATTATTGTTGCTGTGATCAAGGAAGCATTACCAAACACACCTCTAGAAAGATCAGAGGTGATCAGAGCTGTAATTGTACGTACTTGTAAAGAACTTAAACGTGACAACGGTATGATAATACGATATGATGATAATGCTGCAGTTGTGATTGATCAAGAAGGAAATCCAAAAGGAACTCGAGTTTTTGGTGCGATTGCCCGAGAATTGAGACAGTTAAATTTCACTAAAATAGTTTCATTAGCACCTGAGGTATTATAAGATGAGATCATACGTAATATAGTTATATTATACATAGTATTTGGATGAAATAGAGTAATTAGTGGATTAGGTTGTATCGGACGCATATCCCTTTATTTAATAACAAAAATATAAAAATTAAAAAATAAATAAAAAATAGCATGTTGATTATATCAAAAATGGGAGGCAACCAAAATTTTAGTTTATCATGGGTAGGGACACTATTGCTGACATAATAACCTCTATACGAAATGCTGACATGAATAGAAAAGGGACGATTCAAATAGCATCCACTAACATCACGGAAAACATTGTTAAAATACTTTTAAGAGAAGGTTTTATCAAAAACGTGAGGAAGCATCAGGAAAACAACAAATATTTTTTGGTTTTAACCCTACGACATAGAAGGAATAGGAAAGGACCCTATCGAACTATTTTAAATTTAAAA